AAGATATCCGCGATTTCTCTCAATTTCTAATCCAATATGCAAATTAATTGGTTCTGTCAATCTAGCTATATGTTGTGTATTGTCGACAATTTCTACATAAGGTGGTAAGATGATATCTCGAGCAGTTACATATCCAGGACCCCTAACACAAATAGACGCGTCACAAGTTCCATATAGATTACTTCTCAATACAATTTCTTTCAAATTCATTATAATTTCGTGGGCCGATTCTTGAATACCCGTTAGAGTAGAATATTCGTGGGAGACATTCTCGGATTTTACACGTGTGATACATGTTCCTTCTATTTCTCCAAGCAAAGCTCTTCGCATCGCAATGCCTATTGTGTCGGCTTGTCCTTTCATAAGTGGAGCCAGAATAAATCGACCATAACATAATAAAGGCGTTTACTGTCTGTTCTTGATTCAACACACTTCCACTGTAGTGTCCGAGTAGATACTGTTACTTTCTCTCGAACCATAGTAATAATATTTATTTTGATTGAAATCGATTCACTGTTTATTTCTACACACGTCTTTTTTTCGGAGGTCTACAGCCATTATGTGGCATAGGGGTTACATCCCTACAAAAAGTGAATAGTATACCACTTCTACGAATAGCTCGTAATGCGGCGTCTCTTCCGAGACCGGGACCTTTTATCATGACTTCTGCTCGTTGCATACCTTGATCTACTACTGTACGAATAGCATTTGCTGCTGCAGTTTGAGCGGCAAAGGGTGTCCCTCTTCTCGTACCATTGAATCCACAAGTACCGGCCGAGGACCAGGAAACCACCCGACCTCGTACATCTGTAACTGTGACAATGGTATTATTAAAACTTGCTTGAACATGAATAACTCCCTTTGGTATTTTACGTGCACTTTTACGTGCACCAATACGTACATTTTTACGTAAACCAGTTCTCGGTATAGCTTTTGCCATATTGTATCATCTCATAAATATGAGTCAGAAATATATGGATATATCCATTTCATGTCAAAACAGATTCTTTATTTGTACGCTGAGCCCTTTAGTGAGTCTGATTATCCCTTTATCCTTGTCTTTGTTTATGTCTCGGGTTGGAACAAATTACTCTAATGCGCCCCCGTCTACGGATTAGTCGACATTTTTCACAAATTTTACGAACGGAAGCTCTTATTTTCATATTTGTCATTCCTTATCTTAATTCTGAATCTACTTCTTGGTAGAAAATAAGTTTCTTGAAATTTTTAATCTCGAATTGTATTGAATAAAAATCAGCTAATCTTTCGAATCCTTGTTTCGGAGTCGATAAATTATACGTCCTCTGGTTGAATCATAACGACTTACTTCAATTTTGACTTTATCTCCGGGTAGTATCCGTATAAAACTACGCCGGATCTTTCCCGAAACATAACCTAGAATCAGATCCTCATTATCTAAGCGAACCCGGAACATGCCATTGGGAAGCGATTCAGTAATTAAACCTTCATGAATCCATTTTTGTTCTTTCATTCCAGGTAAAGCCCCCTTGAGGTATCAACTAATGGAGGAGAAACGATATTAGACAACTCACCCCCCTTTCTTTTTCTCAAATAGGAAGAGGTTTCGGATTTCATTTGGATATTAAATGGATTACCATATATAACATAAAATTTCTCCGCCGATTCCTTCTAGTCGAGCCTCCCGATCTGTCATTATACCCCGAGAAGTGGAAAGAATTACAATCCCCATTCCACCTAAAATTCTAGGAATTCGTTGAGAGTTAGAATAGATTCGTAGACCGGGTCGGCTGATCCGTTTTAAATTTAACAAATTTCTATAGGGTCTTTTCCTATTCCTGCTATGTCGCAGGGTTAAAACCAAAAAATTTTTGTTTTTTTCTCGATGTTTTCTGACGTTTTCGATAAAACCTTCTCGGAAAAGTATTTTAACAATATTTTCGGTAATATTAGTAGATGCTATGCGAACAACTCTTTTTCTATCCATATCAGCATTTCGTATAGAGGTTATTATCTCAGCAATAGTGTCTCTACCCATGATGAACTAAAACTTTTGGCGTCCCAAAATTGGATATAATTAACATGTTTTTCTTTTTTTTTTTATTGGTTTATGAATATAAATTTTTCAAGGTATATGCGCGAAACACAAGTTACGAATTAATCTAGTTCTTAATCTATTTCCCTTCAAATACCCCAAAAATTCAGATCTCTTTTTTTTATAATACTTCGGGAGCTAATGAAACTATTTTAGTAAAATTTAATTGTCTCAATTCGCGGGGGATTGCCCCAAAAATTCGAGTTCCTTTTGGATTTCCTTCTTGATCAATCACAACTGCAGCATTGTCATCATATCGTATTATCATACCGCTGTCACGTTTAAGTTCTTTACAAGTACGAACAACTACAGCTCTGACTACTTCTGATTTTTCTAGGGGCATATTTGGTACTGCTTCTTTGATCACAGCAACAATAACGTCACCAATATGAGCATATCGGCGATTACTAGCTCCTATGATTCGAATACACATCAATTTTCGAGCCCCGCTGTTATCCGCTACATTTAAATGGGTCTGAGGTTGAATCATATAAATTTTTGAATCTATTCTTCCAATGCAAAGGATGAAGAAAATAAAAGAAATATTGTTTGTCTAAGTCTAAAAAAGAAATAGGTGATTTTGTTTCATCCCCAAGACTCATTTCTGTACGTTCTACATTTTTATCCCGAAATAATAAATTGAGTTCGTATAGGCATTTTGGATGCTGCTATTAAAATAGCCCTTTTAGCTATATTTTCGGTTACTCCACCCATTTCATATAGTATTCGCCCCGGTTTAACAACAGCTACCCAATATTCAGGGGATCCTTTCCCCGAACCCATACGTGTTTCAGCAGGTCTTACTGTAACTGGTTTGTCTGGAAAGAGACGGACCCATATTTTTCCACCACGGCGTGCATTTCGTGTCATTGCCCGGCGACCTGCTTCGATTTGTCTCGATGTGATCCAAGCGGGTTCAAGTGCTTGAAGAGCATATTTACCGAAACAAATATGATTACCTCGATAAGATATTCCCTTCATTCTTCCTCTGTGTTGTTTACGGAATCTAGTTCTTTTGGGGTTATAGTTGATGGTTTTTTCGGAATTCCATCTCTACTACAGAGCTGGACGTGAGAGTTTCTTTTCATCCAGCTCCTCGCGAATAAAAGGATTCAAAATTGAATTTCAATTAATTTGAATAGCTATTAGAACATTTTTAGAAAAAATTTTATTTTTGTCTAACGTCCTAATAAATCTTTATTGTCTTTTTTCCTTTATCCTAGTTTACCAATTCAAAAAAAGAAGGTTTTCGCGGGCGAATATTTACTCTTGCAATCTCTATTTCAGTCCTAGCACTTGTTCGTCACTTTTCCAAATAGATGAATTGATTTCCGGTTCATTTCGCCATCCTAACTAGTGAATCATTAAGATTCGTTTGTTTAATAAAATCTTTTGCATTCACAGGTTCCTTCGTTTCCACCACTTCGTACTAAATGATTAGGTCAGAATTCTACAATGGAGCTCATAATCCAATTTATTCTTGAGTCAACCTTCTTAGTCTTTATTGACTCGAAGCTCTTGAGTTTTTTCTTCTCTTCTATAAGAAATTTATTGAATATTTCATTATGTATCAATCAATTAGTATTGATGCTTTATTACACTGTCTTTTATGAGATGACCCATAGACCTTCCATATTGGAATTCTATATCATTGATATTCTTTTTCTCTCTTTCTCTCATCTTTCCATTTATCCACACCTTTCTTCTGTAATTTTGCTTTAAAAAAGTTAAAGTTTAATTATTTCAGTTGCTACAAAGATATGACTGATTTAACATATCTTGACTGGTTCTTTAGATCCAGATAATATGAAGTGATGAATTGGTTTTCACACTATCGGGTCCGGTCTTTTGTAACCCTAACCCTAAAAAAAACCAACGAGTCACACACTAAGCATAGCAATTATATCAAAAGGTCAATTGAATTTTTATTCAACCCTATAGAATTAAGAATTAGTTTGATTGGTAGGAAAAAGAATGAATGAGTTTTCCCTTTTTCCTTCTATCAGGTGATAGAAGGAAAAAACAATGAAAGTTTTCTTATTCCTCTTCCTTGTCTATAAAAATCCAAATTTTGATGCCCAAGACCCCATAGATAGTCCGAACTGTATAGGAACAATAATCTATTTTAGCTCGAATGGTTTGTAGGGGAACCCTGCCCTCTCTGATCCATTCGACACGGGCAATCTCTTTTCCGTCGATCCGCCCTGCAATTTGTACTTGAATTCCTTTTGTATCCGCTTGTTCAGTTAATTCAATAGCCTTTTTCATTGCTTTTCGAAATGAAACTCGATTCTTTAATTGTCCGGCTATAAATTCTGCAAGAATATTAGGGTTTCCATAAGGTTTTGCAATTCTTGTGATAGCAATGTTAAGTTTTCGGTTCACATAATGAAATTTTTTTTGTAGATTCATCTGTAATTCTTCGACTCCGTGCGGTCTACTTTCTATTAATAACTTTGGGAATCCCATAAAGATTATGACCTGGATCAAATCGATTCTTTTTTGAATCTCTATATGCGAAATTCCCTCGGCGCCGGAGGATATTCTCATATTCTTTTGAATATAATTTTTAATAAAGTCTCTTATTTGTTGATCTTCTTGTAGGTCCTCAGAATAATTTTTTGGTTTTGCAAACCAAAGGGAATGATGACTTTGGGTTATACCAAGTCGGAAACCGAGTGGATTTATTTTTTGTCCCATACTACCTCACTATTATATACATGACGATCCACCATACTTGTCTTTTTCCATCTAGGTTTTTTTAACGAATAGAAAGATATATCTTCATATTCCTCTAAAGATATATCTTTCACTACAATAGTTATATGACAGGTAGCTTTTTTTATCGCATAACTACGTCCTCGAGCTCGAGGTTTTAATTTTTTCACGGTAGTACCCTCGTTAACTTCAGCTTTAAAAATTACTA